GTACTTGGGATCCGCTGGATGAAGACATGGTTTCTCTGGACCCTATTGAATTTCATTCGGAGGAGGAACCCTATAAAGATCGTATTGATTCTTATCAAACAAAGACAGGATTAACTGAAGCTGTTCAAACAGGCACAGGTCAACTAAACGGTATTCCGATAGCAATCGGGGTTATGGATTTTCAGTTTATGGGGGGTAGTATGGGATCTGCAGTAGGCGAGAAAATTACCCGTTTGATCGAGTATGCTACCAAGAGCTTTCTCCCTCTTATTCTAGTGTGTGCTTCCGGAGGAGCACGGATGCAAGAAGGGAGTTTGAGCTTGATGCAAATGGCTAAAATCTCTTCTGCTTTATATGATTATCAATTAAATAAAAAGTTATTCTATGTATCAATCCTTACATCTCCAACTACTGGTGGGGTGACAGCGAGTTTTGGTATGTTGGGGGATATCATTATTGCTGAACCCAATGCCTATATTGCATTTGCGGGTAAACGAGTAATTGAACAAACATTAAATAAGACAGTACCGGAAGGTTCACAAGCCGCTGAATATTTATTCCAAAAGGGTTTATTCGACCCAATTGTACCACGTAATCCTTTACAAGGTGTTTTGAGTGAGTTATTGCAACTCCACGCTTTTTTTCCCGTGAAAAAAAAAGAAACAAGTAGAATGTTAGGTTCAATTAGTTTATTGTAATGAAAATGAAAATATGAAAAGTTCAGTTTTCTTTGGTGACATAAGATTCAATTGTAGAGCGAATCAAGAGAGAATCAAAAGTTTCCTAATTTTTTGCGATATTCGTTTTTAGTCATATTGATGATTAGTAATCATAACGCCAGTCTCTATCAACAAACAAGACAAAAGTGCGACTTTTGCCTTTCGCGAATTTCGGGGAAGGCAAAAATTTGCATACTCTCCTTATACTTATGTATATAGTGTATATAGACAAAATTGTCTCTATTAGAGTCTTGCATCCTTCTCTAATTTACCGAGAATCGTCATTATTACTAATAACCCCTGTTGGATCAGTCATATAGTTTATGTAGAAAGCTAAAAAAAGCGAAGCCCATTTAGTTAGTTAGTTAGTTCTATCCTCTTTGCACTTACTCTATACTCAATTATTATATATATATATTCACTTATCTTAGAGTCTAATTTCTTCCAAATAGAATTATTCTATTCTTAAATACCTTATATAACAATTATAAGAATATATAACAGGTACAAATAGTAAATCGAGGTATCCATTCTATGACAACTCTTAACTTACCCTCTATTTTTGTGCCCTTAGTGGGCCTAGTTTTTCCGGCAATGGCAATGGCTTCGTTATTTCTTCATATTCAAAAAAACAAGATTTTTTAGATCCGATGGGATGAAATCTCATTGATTTTTTTTCAAGACTTAGATTTAGATCATAATACAGATATCTATTTAGTATAATATTATATAAGGTGCGGCTTCTTCCGAAGCCTCCTAAAGATTCACATTAGAATAAGGCTAGTTGATGAGAGTTCCTTCGGAAACAAAAAGAGTAAAGTCAAATGGATTTTGTTTATTCTTTCACTTCCAATAAAATACAACTGGATCTAGTATGAGTTGGCGATCAGAACATATATGGATAGAACTTATAACAGGGTCTCGAAAAATAAGTAATTTCGGTTGGGCCTGTATCCTTTTTTTAGGTTCAGTAGGATTTTTATTGGTTGGAACTTCCAGTTATCTTGGTAGGAATTTGATATCTTTATTTCCATATCATCAAATATCTTTTTTTCCACAAGGGATCGTGATGTCTTTCTACGGTATCGCGGGTCTTTTTATTAGTTCCTATTTGTGGTGCACAATTGCGTGGAATGTGGGTAGTGGTTATGATCGATTCGATAGAAAAGGAGGAATAGTGTGTATTTTTCGTTGGGGATTTCCTGGAAAGAATCGTCGTATTTTCCTCCGATTCCTTATGAAAGATATTCAGTCCATAAGAATAGAAGTTAAAGAGGGTATTTATGCCCGCCGTGTTCTTTATATGGAAATCCGCGGCCAGGGGGACATTCCCTTGACTCGTACTGATGAGAATTTGACTCCACGCGAAATTGAACAAAAAGCTGCTGAATTGGCCTATTTCTTGCGCGTACCTATTGAAATTTTTTGAAAAATAAACTAACTAAACGTTTTCTCATCAAAAGGAAAAAGCTTGTGAATCCTCTTTTTTTATTTTTTTATAATATAAGAGCACTCATTGTAGTCAAACCGGATCATACATATATTATTATAGAACAGCCATAAAACAAAACTACTTTGTCCGCAAAACGTAGTATGTAAATCCGCGAAACTTAATTAAGTACCAAAAAAAATAACAAATCACCGGAATTCGGTCTTGTTTTGCCATTATTTTTTGATCATCACACTGTTTTTCATAATTTTTTCAACTAGTCTTGGGCTCAGGGGGTTTATTTCGTCTTGAAATAGGATTGGCTAATTTGAATTCGCTCGTTCGGGTATCCATCGTAAGGGGGAAACTATTTCAAATTTAACTAATTAAAATATCTGAAAAAAAATGAGTATTTCTTTATTTAAATTCGAAACAACGGTCTTATTCTATTTCTGTATTCTTTGTAGGGTCAGGGGCTAAACTAAACATTGAATCACAAAAAAAGGGGGGGGATTCATATCTTGTAATAGAACTCACGCTTGATCGAAAGAGTAGATCACATAGAATCGATGAATAGGGTGGCTTCATTAATAATTCAAAAATGAAAAAAAAAATGTCAAAAAAGAAAGAATTGACTCCCCTTATATATCTTGCATTTATAGTATTTTTGCCCGGGTTGATCTCTCTTTTATTTCAAAAAAGTATGGAATCTTGGATTACAAATTGGTGGAATACTAGGAAATATGAAATTTTTTTGAATCAGATTCAAGAAAAGAGCATTCTAGAAAAATTCATAGAATTAAAGGAACTTTTCTTGGTGGAAGAAATGATAAAGGAATTTTCGGAGACACATACTCAAAAATTGAGTATAGGGATACAAAAAGAAACAATCCAATTGATCAAGATGCATAATGAGAATCATATTCATACGATTTTACACTTCTCGACAAATCTAACCTATTTTGTTATTCTAAGTGGTTATTCTCTTCTGGGTAATAAAGAACTTAGTCTTTTTAACTCTTGGGTTCAGGAATTCTTATATAACTTAAGTGACACAATCAAAGCTTTTTCTATTCTTTTATTAACCGATTTATGTATCGGATTCCATTCACCCCACGGTTGGGAATTTCTGCTTAGCTTTGTGTACAAAGATTTTGGGTTTTCTTATAATGATCAAATTATATCTGGGCTTGTTTCCACTTTTCCAGTTATTATAGATACAATTTTCAAATATTGGATTTTCCGGTATTTAAATCGTATATCTCCGTCACTTGTAGTGATTTATCATTCAATGAATGATTGAAAAACGGTCCACTGTAATCTTAATCCAATTCTAATGTTTGTTACTGTTTAACATAGGAAAAGCGCATTCAAAATAATATAATACTTCCTAGTTCTAGCAATCTAGGGGGATTTTCCTATATTGCAGTGAAATTAGTTTAGTAAAGAGCGGAATCGTGGATAGGGAACTAGACTAGCGACCTACCTAATTTATTGTAGAAATTTTCGGGATCAATGATTGGACCATGCAAACTAGAACTACCCTTTCTTGGATAAAGGAACAGATTACTCGATCTATTTCCGTATCCCTCGTGATATACATAATAACTCGGACATACATTTCAAATGCATATCCCATTTTTGCACAACAGGGTTATGAAAATCCACGAGAAGCAACTGGGCGTATTGTATGTGCCAATTGCCATTTAGCTAATAAGCCTGTGGATATTGAGGTTCCACAAGCGGTACTTCCTGATACTGTATTTGAGGCAGTTGTTCGAATTCCTTATGATATCCAAGTGAAACAAGTTCTTGCTAATGGGAAAAAGGGTGGTTTGAATGTAGGGGCTGTTCTGATTTTACCTGAAGGGTTTGAATTAGCCCCCCCCGATCGTATTTCGCCCGAGATGAAAGAAAAGATAGGAAATCTGCCTTTTCAGAGTTATCGCCCTACTAAAAAAAATATTATTGTGATAGGTCCTGTTCCGGGTCAGAAATATAGTGAAATTACCTTTCCTATTCTTTCTCCCGACCCTGCAACTAAGAAAGATGCTCACTTCTTAAAATATCCCATATATGTAGGTGGAAACAGAGGGCGGGGGCAGATTTATCCGGACGGGAGCAAGAGTAATAATACAGTTTATAATGCTACAGCAGCAGGTATAGTAACGAAAATTATACGAAAGGAAAAAGGGGGATATGAAATAACTATAGGGGATCCATCAGACGGGCGTCAAGTGGTTGATATTATTCCTCCAGGACCCGAACTTCTTGTTTCAGAGAGTGAGTCTATCAAACTTGATCAACCATTAACAAGTAATCCTAATGTGGGGGGATTTGGTCAGGGAGATGCAGAAATAGTACTTCAAGATCCATTACGTGTTCAAGGTCTTTTGTTCTTCTTGGCATCTGTGATTTTGGCCCAAATCTTTTTGGTTCTTAAAAAGAAACAGTTTGAGAAAGTGCAATTGTCCGAAATGAATTTCTAGGTCCTTGAATTTATCAACATAAAATAAAGTTCGTGGAAAAAGGACAAAATTCTTGTTGGAAATTAGGTTATATATAATAAAAAAAAGAATGCAAAGTCTTTTGTTTACTTGTTTATATTCTTTTTTCTACTAGCTATAAGTAATTACTTGTACACAGCACTGATGATGGTATGTATATTGGAAATAAAAGTTTTTCAATTTACCTTTTCTTTGTTTCCAAATTGTAGTGGTGTGATCAGTCATATTAAAATGGAATATAATGCATCACTGATTTTCTATTCAAATAGAAAAAATTGACTAGATACTAAACATAAAATAAAATAAGCGGAAAATAGAAAAGAAAGAATAAATGAGGGGAACCTA